TTAAAAATAAGCTAAATTTAAGCTTTTGGGTTCATACCCCAACTATAAAGGAAATCCCTTTTTTTTAAAAATAAAGTGCCTGATTAAAGGGTTATTCTGATAGGATAAATTAAGTAAATATTTACCTTTATTATATTTTATAGAATTAAACTATATCTACTAGTATCAAAAACTATTGTGCATCTTACACTAAAATATAAATTATAGAACTTAAATTTCTTTAAAGAAAGAAAATTTTCTTATTTTAGATTTTTTTATTTAATTCTAATAAAATGTTTTTTTTATTTATTTTATTTTTTAGAACCTTTATCTCTATCTCATCTAATACATGATTTGGGTGCTGAATCGGATTAGAAATTAATCTTTTAAGATTTATCCCCCTCATTTCTAATTCAAATAATTTATTAGCATCAGAAGCTTCATTAAAATATTTTCTAACTCAAACTATTGCTTCTATTAATTTTTTATTTACAATTTTAATAATATTAATTTTAATAAAAAATTTTGAAATAAATAATTTTATCTTAATTATAATAAATTCTTCCATATTAATAAAAATAGGAAGAACCCCCTTTCATTTTTGATTTCCTAATATTATTGAAGGATTATCATGATTTAATAGATTTATTTTAATAACTTGACAAAAAATTACCCCTATAATTCTTCTTTCTTATTGTTTTAATAAAAATTTTATTATTATTATTATTATTTTTAATATTATTATTGGGGCTATTGGAGGATTAAATCAAACTTCTTTACGAAAATTAATAGCTTTTTCTTCAATTAATAATTTAGGATGAATAATAAGTGCAATTATAATTAGTCAAACTTTATGAATATTTTACTTTTTTTTATACTCTTTCATAATTACAATTATATGTTTTTTATTTCATATATTAAATATATATTTTATTAATCAATTATTTATTAATAATATAAATTTTTTAATTAAAATTAATTTATTAATTAACTTCCTTTCTCTTGGAGGATTACCCCCATTTATTGGATTTTTCCCTAAATGAATTATTATTAATTTTTTAATTAATAATAATATATATTTATTAACTTTATTATTTATAATAATAAGATTAATTATATTATTTTATTATATTCGAATCACTTATTCTGCTTTTATATTTAATTATTTAAAAATAAAATGATTTAAAATTTTTATTAAAAATAATTATTTTATAATAATTAATTTTTTCTCTTTTATTTCTATAATAGGAATAATTTTAAGAACATTTTTTTTTTATTAAGGTTTTAAGTTAAAATTAAACTAATAATCTTCAAAATTATTTATAAAGAAATATTCTTTAAGCCTTAATAAATAATATTTATTCCTTAAAATTTGCAATTTTATATCATTATAAATGAATATAAGACTTATTATTAATAATAAAAGAGAAAAATCTCGTTAATAAATTTACAATTTATCGCTTAAACTCAGCCATTTTATTAGCGAAAATGACTTTATTCAACAAATCATAAAGATATTGGAACATTATATTTTATTTTTGGAATTTGAGCTGGAATAGTAGGAACTTCTTTAAGTTTATTAATTCGAGCAGAATTAGGTAATCCTGGGTCTTTAATTGGAGATGATCAAATTTATAATACTATTGTTACAGCTCATGCTTTTATTATAATTTTTTTTATAGTTATACCTATTATAATTGGTGGATTTGGTAATTGACTTGTACCTTTAATATTAGGGGCCCCTGATATAGCTTTCCCCCGAATAAATAATATAAGTTTTTGATTACTTCCCCCCTCTTTAACTTTACTTATTTCAAGAAGAATTGTAGAAAATGGAGCAGGAACAGGATGAACAGTTTATCCCCCACTTTCATCTAATATTGCACATGGAGGAAGATCAGTAGATTTAGCTATTTTTTCCTTACATTTAGCTGGAATTTCATCTATTTTAGGAGCAATTAATTTTATTACAACTATTATTAATATAAAATTAAATAATTTATCTTTTGATCAAATACCTTTATTTATTTGAGCTGTAGGAATTACTGCATTTTTATTATTATTATCTTTACCAGTTTTAGCTGGAGCTATTACTATACTTTTAACAGATCGAAATCTTAACACATCTTTTTTTGACCCTGCTGGAGGAGGAGATCCTATTTTATACCAACATTTATTTTGATTTTTTGGTCATCCAGAAGTATATATTTTAATTTTACCAGGATTTGGTATAATTTCACATATTATTTCCCAAGAAAGAGGTAAAAAAGAAACATTTGGTTGTTTAGGAATAATTTATGCTATATTAGCTATTGGTTTATTAGGATTTATTGTTTGAGCTCATCATATATTTACAGTAGGTATAGATATTGATACTCGAGCTTATTTTACATCAGCAACTATAATTATTGCAGTTCCAACTGGAATTAAAATTTTTAGTTGATTAGCTACTTTTCATGGAACTCAAATTAATTACTCCCCATCTATTTTATGAAGTTTAGGATTTGTATTTTTATTTACTGTTGGGGGGTTAACAGGAGTAATTTTATCTAATTCTTCTATTGATATTACATTACATGATACATATTATGTAGTAGCTCATTTTCATTATGTATTATCTATAGGAGCAGTATTTGCCATTTTAGGGGGATTTATTCATTGATACCCTTTATTTACTGGATTATCCTTAAACCCTTATTTATTAAAAATTCAATTTTTTACAATATTTATTGGAGTGAATCTAACTTTCTTCCCCCAACATTTCTTAGGATTAGCTGGAATACCTCGACGATATTCTGATTATCCAGATTCTTACATTTCTTGAAATATTATTTCATCTTTAGGATCTTATATTTCTTTAGTAGCTATTATATTAATATTAATTATTATTTGAGAATCTTTAATTAATCAACGAATTGCTTTATTTACTTTAAATTTATCATCCTCAATTGAATGATATCAAAATTTACCACCAGCAGAACATTCATATAATGAATTACCTATTTTAAGTAATTTCTAATATGGCAGACTATATGTAATGGATTTAAACCCCATTTATAAAGGATTATCCTTTTTTTAGAAATGGCAACATGATCAAATTTTAATTTACAAAATGGAGCATCCCCTTTAATAGAACAAATTATTTTCTTTCACGATCATACTTTAATTATCCTTATTATAATTACAATTTTAGTTGGTTATTTAATAACAAATTTATTTTTTAATAAATATATTAATCGATTTCTATTAGAAGGACAAATAATTGAATTAATTTGAACTATTTTACCAGCAATTACCTTAATTTTTATTGCTTTACCATCACTACGATTATTATATTTATTAGATGAATTAAATAATCCTTTAATTACTTTAAAATCAATTGGCCATCAATGATATTGAAGTTATGAATATTCAGATTTTCATAATATCGAATTTGATTCATATATAATCCCCTCTAATGAAATAAATTCAAATAGATTCCGGTTATTAGATGTCGATAATCGAATTGTTTTACCTATAAATAATCAAATTCGAATTATAGTAACAGCAACAGATGTAATTCACTCTTGAACTATCCCATCATTAGGGGTAAAGGTAGATGCAAATCCTGGACGACTTAATCAAACTAACTTTTTTATTAATCGACCTGGAATTTTCTACGGTCAATGTTCAGAAATTTGTGGAGCTAATCATAGATTTATACCTATTGTAATTGAAAGAATTTCAATTAAAAATTTCATTAATTGAATTAATAATTATTCTTCATTAGATGACTGAAAGCAAGTACTGGTCTCTTAAACCATTTTATAGTAAATTAGCAATTACTTCTAATGACCAAAGAATTAGTTAAATTTATAACATAAATATGTCAAATTTAAATTATTACCAAGTAATATTCTTTTATCCCACAAATAATACCAATTAATTGATTAATTTCATTTATTTTTTTTATTATAATTTATTTAATTTTTAATATTATAAATTATTATATTTACAATAATAAAAATATAAATAAAAATAATAATTTTAAAAATAAAACTAAAAATTTCAATTGAAAATGATAAGTAATTTATTTTCAATTTTTGACCCCTCTACTAATTTATTTAATATTCCTTTTAATTGACTTAGAACAATCTTAGGGATTATATTTATTCCATATTCATTTTGATTAATTCCTAATCGACATTTTTTCCTATGAAATTTTATTTTATTAAAACTACATAATGAATTTAAAACATTATTAAAAAATAATTATTTTCAAGGATCAACTTTTATTTTTATTTCTATATTTACTTTTATTTTATTTAATAATTTTTTAGGATTATTTCCTTATATTTTTACAAGAACTAGTCATTTAACATTATCATTATCAATTTCCTTACCTTTATGGTTAAGATTTATAATTTATGGTTGATTAAATAATTCTCAACACATATTTATTCATATAATTCCCCAAGGAACACCTTCTATTTTAATACCATTTATAGTATTAATTGAAACTATTAGAAACATTATTCGACCTGGAACTTTAGCTGTACGACTAACAGCTAATATAATTGCTGGCCATTTATTAATAACTCTTCTAAGAAATAATGGATGTAACATAAGATCATATTTCATTATAATTCTTATTTTAATTCAAATTTTATTATTAATTTTAGAATCGGCAGTTGCGGTTATTCAATCTTATGTAATTGCAATTTTAAGTACATTATATTCTAGTGAAGTAAATTAATGAAAACAAATTTTAATCACCCATTTCACTTAGTAGATTATAGACCTTGACCTTTAACTGGAGCTATTGGAGTTATAGTTTTAGTTACTGGAATAGTAAAATGATTCCATAATTTTAATATAAATTTATTAATTTTAGGATATTTAATTGTTATTTTAACAATATTTCAATGATGACGAGATGTATGTCGAGAAGGAACACTTCAAGGTAAACATACTATATTAGTAACAAAAGGACTTCGATGAGGTATAATTTTATTTATTGTCTCTGAAATTTTTTTTTTCGTATCTTTTTTTTGAGCTTTTTTTCATAGAAGTCTTGCCCCTAATATTGAAATTGGAGCAATTTGACCGCCTTCAAGTATTACTCCTTTTAATCCATTTCAAATTCCTTTATTAAATACTATTATTTTAATTAGATCAGGAGTATCAGTAACATGAGCACATCATGCTATTATAGAAAATAATAATTCTCAAATAACTCAAGGTTTATTTATTACAATTATTTTAGGAATTTATTTTACTATTTTACAAGCTTATGAATATTTTGAAGCCCCATTTACTATTGCCGATAGAATTTATGGATCAACATTTTTTATAGCAACAGGATTTCATGGACTTCATGTTATTATTGGAACTTTATTTTTATTAATTTGTTTAATTCGACATATTAATAATCATTTTTCAAGTAATCATCATTTTGGCTTTGAAGCAGCAGCATGATATTGACATTTTGTAGACGTAGTTTGATTATTCCTTTACATTTCTATTTATTGATGAGGAAATTAATTATTTATATAATATATTTAGTATATTTGACTTCCAATCAAAAAGTTTAATAATTTTAATATAAATAATTATTTTAATATTAAATATTTTTATAATTATCATATTAATTTCTAATATTATAATATTTTTATCTATTATTATCTCTAAAAAAACTTATATAGATCGTGAAAAATGCTCACCATTTGAATGTGGATTTGATCCTAAATCATCTGCTCGAATCCCTTTTTCTTTACATTTTTTTCTTATTACTGTAATTTTCTTAATTTTTGATGTAGAAATTGCTCTTATTTTTCCAATTATTCCCTTATTCAAATTAGTAAATTTTTTTTTATGAACAAAAATTAGATTTTTTTTTATCTTAATTTTATTAATTGGTTTATACCATGAATGAAATCAAAATATATTAAATTGAACAAATTAATTAGGATTATAGTTTAATTTAAAACCTTTGATTTGCAATCAAAAAATATTATATAAATATAATTTATCTTAAATAAGAAGCAATATTGCATTTAATTTCGACTTAAAAGAAAGAGTTAATAGTAACTCCTTATTTAAATAATTTTTTTATTTATTTTAATCAAATTAACATTCATTTACCTATTAATTGAAACCAAAATAGAGGTATATCACTGTTAATGATATTATTGAATTTATAATTCCAATTAAAAGAAATATAAAGATTAAAATTAAGCTGCTAACTTAATTTTTAGTGGTTAAATTCCATTAATATTTCTTATTTATATAGTTTATTTAAAACCTTACATTTTCATTGTAAAAATAAAATATTTTTTTTATAAATATTTAAAGATAAACATATCTCCTTAATATCTTCAATATTACGCTCTATCTTATAAGCTATTTAAATTTAAATATTAAATAATATTATAAATAAAATAATTACTATTCAAATAACAAATCTAAATAAATAAATTTTAAAATTATTTATTTGATAAATATTATAAAACACAGAATTTTTTTTTATAATTAATATTATACCAAACCCTCTATAAATTTCTCTTCAACCTAAATCAATATTTTTAACTAAATTTTGTCTAAATTTTAAAAAATAATAATTTAAACCATAAGTAGATAAATTAGGTATAAATCACATTACCCCTAAAAAATTTCTTAAATTATAAGTTATAATAAATTTATTTACTGAATAAATATTTATATTTCTAACTAAATAACCAAATACACCTCCAATTAATCTAACATAAATTACTATTATTTTTATATTAAAAGGTAAATAAATTATATAAGGATAAGGAAAAATTATTCAATTTAAAAAACTTCCTCTAACTACTCTTATAAATAATAAAATAAATATTCTTTTTAATATAGTATAATCTTCATCATATAAATTATAAATTCTTATCAAATTATAATCATTAATTATTAAATATATTACTAAACGAAATCTATAAAATATCGTCAATCCTGTTGATAAATAAAATAAAAAAAAAATTCTTAAATTAAATGTTCTAAAACTAACTATTTCTAAAACTAAATCCTTAGAATAAAATCCAGCTAAAAAGGGAATCCCACATAAAGCTATATTAGAAATATTTAAACATAATGTAGTTAAAGGAACATAAAATGAAATTCCCCCTATAAATCGAATATCCTGCATATCATTTATTAAATGAATAATTACACCCGCACATATAAATAATAAAGCTTTAAATATTGCATGAGTTAATAAATGAAAAAAAGCTAAATCAGGTATTCCTATTCTCAAAATTCTTATTATTAACCCTAATTGTCTTAAAGTAGATAAAGCAATAATTTTTTTTAAATCAAATTCATAATTAGCAGAAATTCCAGCTATAAATATAGTTAACCCAGATAATAACAATAATAATTTTAAAAAAAAAGTATCTAATAATAATAAATTAAATCGAATTAATAAATAAACCCCAGCAGTAACTAAAGTTGATGAATGGACCAAAGCTGAAACAGGAGTTGGAGCTGCTATTGCCGCAGGTAATCAAGATCTAAAAGGAATTTGAGCTCTTTTAGTTATAGCTGCTATAATAATTATCCCTCTTACAAACTTTATTTGTCAATCATTATTTATAAATTCTAAATAAAAAATATAATTTCAACTACCATAATTTAATATTCAAGAAATTACTATTAAAATAAGAACATCCCCAATACGATTAGATAAAGCAGTTAACATACCAGCATTATAAGATTTTAAATTTTGATAATAAATTACTAAACAATAAGATACTAAACCTAATCCATCTCAACCTAATAAAATTCTAATAATATTAGGACTAATAATTAATAATATTATAGAAAAAACAAATAATAAAACTAAAATAATAAATCGTATTAAATTTAATTCTGAACTTATATATCTTTTTCTATAATAAATAACTACAGAAGAAATTAAAAATACAAATATTATAAATAATAAAGATATTCAATCTAATAAAATAGATATTACCACTCTAATTGAATTAAAAGAAATAATTTCTCATTCTAATAAAATAACTAATTTATTTATAATAAAATAAATTATAAAAATAAAATTTAATATTCTTATTATAAATAAAAAAATAAAAGAAATAAAACAAATTGAATACTTTATATCATTAATAATTTAAAATGAATTTTATTCATATTTTTGACACCACAAATCAATATTTTTATTAAATTATTTAAATAAAATCAAATTATTCTATAATCAATTTTTATAATTAAAATATTTAAAGGTAATCAATGTAAAATTAATATTAAATATTCACGAGAAACTCCCATATAATATCTATAAATTCCTGAATAATACTTACCATGTTGAATAAATGAATATAAATATAATCTATAACCAGCTCTAAAAAAAGAAATTATTATTAATATAAATATTGAAATTCAAGATCATCTTATTAATCTATTAATTAAACTAATTTCCCCTATTAAATTTAAACTAGGAGGAGCAGCTATATTAGAAGATATTAATAAAAATCACCATAATCTTATTGAAGGTATAAAATTTATTATACCCTTATTAATATATAAACTTCGTCTATGTAAACGCTCATAACTAATGTTAGCTAAACAAAATATTCCTGAAGAACATAATCCATGACCAATCATTAAAATATAAGAACCAATAAACCCTCAATAATTTATAACTATAATACCTCTAATTACAATTCTTATATGAGCTACAGAAGAATAAGCAATTAAAGATTTAATATCAATTTGAGAAAAACATTTTAAACTAATATAAAATCCCCCAATTAATCTAATTACAATTCAAATATAATTTAATTTTAAATTAATTTCTTGAAGAAAAATTATTAAACGTAATAAACCATAACCCCCTAATTTTAATATAATCCCTGCTAAAATTATAGAACCAGAAACTGGCGCTTCTACATGAGCTTTTGGTAACCACAAGTGAACAAAATATATAGGTATTTTAACTAAAAAAGCTATAATCATACTAAAATATAATATATAAATCTTTAAATTTATAAATTTTAAAAAATAAATCATTATACTTTGTATTTCATTATATAAATAAAAAATTCCTATTAATAAAGGTAAAGATACAAATAAAGTATAAAATAATAAATATATTCCAGCCTGAATACGTTCAGGCTGATAACCTCAACCAATAATTAATATCAAAGTAGGAATTAATCTCCCCTCAAAAAATAAATAAAATAAAAATATATTTATTGTTCTAAAAGTTAAATATAATATAATTAATAAAAAAATAATATTAAATAAAAAAAAATTTAAATAAAAATTTATTTTATATAAATTTTCTCTTGCCATAATTATTAAAACTGAAATTCAAATTCTTAACATAATTAAACCATAAGATAAAATATCACAAGATAATATATATCTAAAATTACAAAATAAATTTAATCTTATACCTAAATTTATAAATAAAAATATTAATAAAAATAATATTATTTGAACCATTCAAAATATATTTTTTATAAAACATATAGGAATTATAAAAATTAATATAAATAAAAATTTTATCATTAATTATATTATATTATTAATTAAATAATAAATTTATTAATTTAATTTTATAATAAATTAAATCTTTGAAAATAATCATTACCATGAGTACGAATTATAGAAACTAAAATTGATAATCCTAAAGCCCCCTCACAAACTGAAAAAACTAAAAATACTATTAATATATATATATCATAATCAATTATTATTAAATAAACTAATATAAAAAAAAAAATTCTTAATACTATAAACTCTAAACTCAATAAAACAATCAATAAATGTTTATATTTAGAAATAAAAATAAAATTACCAACAATAAATATTAAAATAAAAATAAATCATATATTTAAAATTATCATTATGTTTTTATAGTTTATTAAAAATATTGGTCTTGTAAATCAAAGTTAAGTTATATACTTTAAAAACTTCAAAGAAAAAGAATATCTTTATCAATAATCTCCAAAATTATTATTTTTTTTAAACTATTCCTTGATTTGATATTACAAAAATAATTTTTTCTATTTTATTAATTATAATTTCAATTTATATGTATATATTAAATAACCCTCTTTCTATAGGATTAATAATTTTATTACAAACATTATTATCTTGCTTAATAACTGGAATATTAATTAAAACATATTGATTTTCTTATATTTTATTTTTAACTTTTTTAGGAGGTTTATTAGTGTTATTTATCTATGTTTCAAGAATTGCTTCAAATGAAATATTTAAACCAACTCTTAATTTAAAAAAAGTTAGTTTATTTTTAATTATATTTTTAATTATAATTCAATTCATTTATTATAATAATATATATTGAATAAATTTATCTTCTAATTCTGATATAAATAATTTCTTAGAATTAACTTTTTTTTTTAATAATGAAAATAAAATTAATTTAAGAAAATTATATAATAATCAAACATTTTTAATTATAATAATATTAGTAATTTATTTATTTATTACCTTAATTGCAGTAGTAAAAATTACTAACATTTATTATGGTCCTTTACGATCTTCCCTAAATTAAAATGATAATAAATAAAAAATTTTCTATAATTCGAAAAACACATCCTATTTTAAAAATTATTAATGGTTCTTTAATTGATATACCAAGACCTTCTAATATTTCTTCTTGATGAAATTTTGGATCTTTATTAGGTTTATGTCTAATTATTCAAATTTTAACAGGACTATTTTTAACTATATATTATACTGCTAATATTGAAATAGCATTTTATAGAGTTAATTACATTTGTCGAAATGTAAATTATGGTTGACTAATTCGTACTCTTCATGCTAATGGAGCTTCATTTTTTTTTATTTGTATTTATATACATATTGGACGAGGAATTTATTATGAATCATTTAATTTAAAATATACTTGAACAGTAGGAGTAATTATTTTATTTCTATTAATAGCAACAGCATTTATAGGTTATGTTTTACCTTGAGGTCAAATATCTTTTTGAGGAGCTACTGTTATTACAAATTTATTATCAGCTATCCCATCATTAGGTGTAAAAATTGTAACTTGAATTTGAGGGGGATTCGCAGTAGATAACGCAACATTAACTCGATTTTATACTTTTCATTTTCTTTTACCATTTATTATTTTAATAATAACTATAATTCATTTATTATTTCTTCACCAAACAGGATCAAATAACCCCTTAGGTTTAAATAGAAATTTAGATAAAATCCCTTTTCATCCATTTTTTGTATTTAAAGACTTAATTGGATTTATTATTTTATTATTTTTATTAACTATTTTAACTTTAACTAACCCATATTTATTAGGAGATCCAGATAATTTTATTCCAGCAAATCCATTAGTAACTCCTGTTCACATTCAACCAGAATGATATTTTTTATTTGCTTATGCAATTTTACGATCAATTCCAAATAAATTAGGAGGAGTAATTGCATTAGTTATATCAATTCTTATTTTAATTATTTTACCTTTTACATTTAATAAAAAAATTCAAGGTATTCAATTTTACCCTATCAATCAATTATTATTTTGATCAATAATTACTATTATTATTTTATTAACTTGAATTGGAGCCCGACCAGTAGAAGACCCATATATTATTGTTGGACAATTATTAACTATCATATATTTTTCTTATTTTATTATTAACCCTTTAATTGGAAAATACTGAGATAATTTAATTTTTAATTAAATATTAATTAATGAGCTTGTTAAAGCATTTGTTTTGAAAACTTAAGAAAGAATTATAATTCTATTAATTTATACTAAAAATAATTAATTTAAATTAAAAAAACCTTAAACCCTAAAAAAAATAATAAAAAATTTAATGAAACAGGTAAATATCTCTTTCAAGATAAATATATTAATTTATCATAACGATAACGAGGTAAAGTACCCCGAACTCAAACAAATAAAAAAGAAATTAAACTTAATTTTAAATAAAAAAAAATTCTTAAGTTAAAACCTCCTAAATAAATTAAAGTAAATAATAAACTTATAAATAAAATTCTAGAATATTCAGCTAAAAAAATTAAAACAAAACCCCCACTTCTATATTCTACATTAAATCCAGAAACTAATTCTCTTTCACCCTCAGCAAAATCAAATGGAGTTCGGTTAGTTTCAGCTAATCTTGATCTTATTCAACACAAACCTAAAGGAAATATTAAAAAAATAAATCAAATTATACTTTGATATAAACTAAATATTAATAAATTAAAATCTATAATTATTACAATTCTAGATATTAAAATTAAAGCTAATCTAACTTCATAAGAAATAGTTTGAGCTACAGCACGTAATCCTCCTAATAAAGCATAATTAGAATTAGAAGATCAACCAGAAACTATAACTGTATAAACCCCTAATCTGGTACAAGATAAAAAAAATAAAATTCCTAAATTAAATCTAACTAAATTAAAATAATAAGGAATTAATATTCAAATTATTAAACATAAAATAAATCTTAAAACAGGAGAAAAATAATAACAAATATAATTAGAAAAATTAGGATAAGTTTGTTCTTTAGTAAATAATTTAATACCATCAGAAAAAGGCTGTAAAATTCCTATAAACCCTACTTTATTAGGACCTTTACGAATTTGAATATAACCTAAAACCTTCCGTTCTAGTAAAGTTAAATAAGCAACACCAATTAAAACTCCCACAATTAAAATTAATAATCCAATTATAATTAAATAAATATCTAAAATAAACATTTACTATCTATATAATTAAATTATATATAAATGAATTCTAAAATCATTACATTTTTCTGCCAAAATAGTTAAAAATTAGATATATATATATATATATATATATTTATTTTAATTATATTTTTAAAAAAAATTTAAAAAAATTCATTCATTATATAAATTTAATTTAAATATTTAATCCTTTCGCACTAAAATATTTTATATTTTAAAAGAAAGAAACCCACCTGGGTCACACCGGGGTGAACTCAGATCGTGGGAGATTTTAATGATCGAACAGATCAAAAATTTTAAACTTCTGCATTTAAATTTTATCTTAATCCAACATCGGGGGCGCAAACTCTTTTTTTTATATGAACTAAAAAAAAAAATTACGCTGTTATCCCTAAGGTAATTTTTTCTTATAATCAATAATATTGGATCAATTATTCACTTATTTATGTTTTATAAAAAAAAAAGTTATTTTTATTTTTTTGTCACCCCAACAAATTAAATTAAATTATTTTAATTATTAATTTTATAAATAATCTTAATAATTATAATTTATAAAACTCTATAGGGTCTTCTCGTCTTTTTAATTAATTTTAGCTTTTTAACTAAAAAATTAAATTTTATATTATAAATAAGAGACAGTATATATTTCATCCAATCTTTCATACAAGTCATCAATTAAATGACTAATGATTATGCTACCTTTGTACAGTCAAAATACTGCAGCCCTTTAATAATTAAATCAGTGGGCAGATTAGACTTTATATTATTTACAAAAAGACATGTTTTTGATAAACAAGTGAATATAAATTTTTGCCGAATTCCTTTTAATTATTTTTTAAATAAAAATATAAATTAAACATTATATTATATATGTATACTAATTTTATCATTATATTAAATCAAATTTTATTTTTAATTTTTTTTTTATAAAAATATAAAATTTATTTTAAATTTTATTTATCAATGAAATTATTTATAATAAACTAAAATTTATTAACAATATAAATCATATAATTTTCAATTTTTAAATAATAAAATTTATATAAATTTAATTTAAAGCTTATCCCCTAAAATATAAAATTATCTTATAAAATTTTTAATTAATTAAAAATTTTATAAGATAATATAAAATTAAATTTTTTTCTAAAAAAACTAGATATATTTAAAAACGATTAACATTTCATTTCCAATTAATTATTTAAAATATTTTTGCTACAATAAATTTATTAATTAATTATCTCTTTTAAATTCGAGAATTTAATATATAATAAAAATTTTTAATAAACTCTGATACACAAGATACATTAAATTAAAATTACTTTTAAATAATTTAAATTTTCAATTATTTCAAAATTCTTTCACAATACTATTACACTATAAAATAATTAATTTTTTCAATAAAAATACTTTAACCCCCCTTTAAATTATTCTTATTTAAAAATTTTTTTATTATTTATAAATTATTAATTTTTCCCCCTCAAATTAATTAATTTTTAATATCTTTTCAATGTAAATGAAATGCTTTAAATCAAGCTCTAATTTGTTCTTTCTAGAAACACTTTCCAGTACCTCTACTTTGTTACGACTTATTTCAATTTATTATAATTAAATTATAATTATATGAAAGTGACGGGCAATATGTACATATTTTAATTTTTAATCATTTTAATAAATTAAATAAAATTACATTTAAATCCACCCTCAATTAATTGTTACAAATTAATATTGGTATAAATAAATTTATTGTAATCCATTATATTCTTAATTATAATCTGCATCTTGATCTGATTTAAATTAATTCAAAATTTTTAAATATTAATTTTTTTTAAAAATATTTTTTTAACAACGATATACAAAATATTAAATTAAGTAAATTTATTCGTGGATTATCAATTATTAAACAGATTCCTCTAAATGAACTAAAATACCGCCAAATTATTTAAGTTTCAATAAATAATTAATTACTATTTTAGTATTATAAATTTAAATTTTAATAATAGGGTATCTAATCCTAGTTTTTTATTAAAATTTATTAAATCATAAATTTAAAATATAAAATTAAATTAAATTAAAATTTCACCTAATAATTTAAAATTTTTATTATAAAAATATTTATTAATTAATTACTAATAAAATTTAATTTAATTTTTGTTTAACCGCAACTGCTGGCACAAAATTTGTTATTAATTTAAATATTACTAAATCTTAATTTCTTAAATAATTTAATATTAATTACTACAAAATAAATAATTATTATTTAAATAATTAATATTTAACACTAAAATTTATATGTAAAATAAACTTATAATAAATTTTTAAACCATAAAAAATTTTATTTATATGTAAATTTTTTTAAATAGATTTTTTTTTTTTTTTTTTTATATTAAAATATTTAATATAAATTATTAAATTTTTAATAATTTCTTTATTCTTTTTTTCATAATATTAATATTAAAACCTAAATCAATAATAAACAATTTATGTTAATTTATATAACATTATATTAATATAATTAATATTAATTTTTTTAATAATTTATTTTATTAATATTAATATTAATATATTAAATATTTAATATATATATATATATATATATAAATAATTTATCTATTAAACTATAAATTAAACCATTTTTAATAATTTTTCACATAATATAATATAATATAAT